TCTAGAATGCCTTCTATTTCTAATAGGCCATGAACTAGATCAAAATCATTCTCAACGAGTCTACCATAAGCGATCCTATTGTTTTCCTCTGGTTCGGGTGGAGACCAAAGATCTTGAGCGACCGATCCGGCAGAACAATTCAAAAGATAAAGAAGTATCGTTAATTTCTTCGTGCTCATTCCAAGTTCGACGTACGAGCTGTACAAATAAAAATCCCCTTCGTTACAGAATGTCTTCTGCAAATAGATAGATATCGGATCTATGGGGCAATTATTTAGAAGTAAATTTTGTGCGACAGCCCTTCCTATCTGATAGAAAAGGAGCCGAGAATTCTGAACCGGTATTACATGGGCTCGCAAATCCCAAGTTTGTCTATGACGAGCGAATCTAATTGTATTTTCGTCTATAATTGATTTCCCATGTGAAATACTAATCGATAGGGCCTCATTGGTAAGTGCTATAAGATCTTGTGCATTGGAACCCATGGTTATGGCCGCGAATCCATTAGCCTGGAACGCTTTTTTTTCCAAGCGAAATCCCCTAGTATATGAAAGAGTGAAAAAGTGCTTTCGTTGTTGTGGAATAAGAGGCCTTCGTACCTTAATGCACGTATCTAATCTATGCGGAGCTATTAGAGAGGGATCCACGAATTGGGGAAAATGGGTCGAAGCAATAACAAGACTATTTCCAGTGGAAGATCTTTCACAATCCCAGGAGAGAAGGTTCACTAATAGCTCGAGGGAGAAGGAACCCGAATCCCTAAAATGCAGCTCATGAATGTTTGGAATCCATATTATGCAAGGAGAGATTGCTTTTGTTAATTCGATTTGAAGGCTGATATAAAATTGGGCTACGCGCCACACCGTGTCCATCTCCTCAGTTAGCGCATCCATCCTAGTTAGCTGTTCCAGCTCCATATTAATCTTATCGTCATGAGCATCTCTCTCCTCAAAACTATAGATACTAGGATCAAAATCAATATCCATATCGTCAAAAACATGAATATCTTGATTAATAGCCTCAATAGGGTCACGAGCATCAATAAAAATCTCGATCTCATCATCACTGGCATCACTGTCATCATCATCAGCAAAACGAAAAACTGTATCCCGGAACTTGTCCAGAAATATCGTAATGAAAGGAAGATAGGAGTTTTTCGTTAGGTATTTGACCAAATAGGATTGTCCAATTCCTATAGAACCTATCACTAAAATACCCCGAGAGGGGGTTACAGCTAAGCGGAGCGAAAAGGGTTGTAGATCAGATGGGACATGAACACTATTAGCCCCAGACGGGGTTTGTGCATAAGTGATTGTCTGATAATGAGCAAGGAATAGCCGTCTTTCTGCTAAAGAGGATGTATCGAACTCATAATTTAGTAGATCCTTGTTATGAAGGTCAATTAAGTTTCCTAAGTAAATTTCTCCCGGTTGTTCCATCAGTGGAGAATCAAAGTCATTCTTTGAGAAATGATCACTCTGAGTCAGACTCCATAAAATTCGATCAATCCTTTTTTCTGGCGTTAAGGTGGAGAACTGAATCAAGACTTCTCTTTCTTCATCCTCAACCCAATCACTGTTTGCGGCCCAGTCTTCTATCGTTTCATCAATCCAATACCCGCTCCTTTTTCTTAGCACTGAATAGATCTCTTTACTTGTATGACTTAGATATCTCGTATTTATCAAAAAAGCGAGTGGATCGAAGGGCATACTTATGAGATCGATGATCTCGACGAGCTTTTTCTTCCAATTTTTCTTCTTATTAAAGCGTATTCCATCAGCATTACGCAAGAACAGCTTTTGCAGAGCACCTAGAAAGAGATTAGTTAACCTGAACAACCCGAAAGAATTCGATTCAGATAGAGGATACCTATCCAGAAGTTTTCCCACCTCAATCTCAAGCATAGATGATTCCATTATCAAAGATTTGACCGTTTTGAACTCTGTCTGTAACTCACTAGCGATCGAGAAAACAACGTAAAGATGTACCACAACGAGACTTCCAGCCACAAGAAGAAGGAAAAAGATTGCAGAGAGGAACTCCCGAAGATTTTCCGATCTCAGCTGTGTCGATCTCAATGGTAGCTTCTTTTTTGGAGGAATCAGGCCATAGGACAGAACAAACTTATGAAAACACTTCCTCTGAATCGTACTTATCTTCCTCTGAATCTTACTTATCTTCCTCTGAATCTTCCTTATCAGAGTATATTGCCTCTTCCATTTTGTAAGACAAAATGGAATCTGTTTAATTCGCCCTTTTGTAACTGCTACCTCACTAATATCACTAATAATATCAATCAAAATGGATACACTATCCATAAAAATGGATACAAACTTGTTTTTGCTCTTTAGTCTCCACAATAGGTCTGAACAAATTTGTAAAAATAGAGGCTTTAGATATCTGTACCCTTGGGAAGTAAAGGCCCATGGCAGATATGTTTGGAAGAGATTCCATTTTGAGCGAGTTGAAAAAGCACTATCTCGTTGAAAGGTTCTATCCA